AATTCCCCCTAAACAATAAAATATATTCACATGAGGAGGTACGTATTTACTGGTTATATCATCAGCAATCGCCTGAATTTCAAGACGTTCTTCGAACCAATCATAGACTTTATTGAGATAGGTAAACCAATGGACCCCCCCCCCAAGAACCGTATATGAGAATTTCATCTCATACGGCTCAAACAAAAATACCCCAATATTGGTTGTAACGAAAAGAGATATGTATAATCGAAAGTTTTAAACTTATTTATTTAATCTAATACTATGATTATAATTTTTTCTGACGATAAGAAAAAAATAGAAATACAAAAGCAACTCGTTTGGGTTATAATGCCAAAATCTCAAGTCGGCTCACTCATCTTTATCTTGATCTTTTCAGGCCTCTTGAATATTCTATATATATTGACTTTCTTTTTTATTTGTGTGTAATGTGATTTTACTGCTGTCTTCTTTATTATTATTGAATTTTTATTATTGATAGGAATTCTCTTGTTAGGACCATATGAATCAATTAAAAAAAAAAACATCAGATTCATACTATAACCACGATGATTCAAAAAAACCCGAAATCGAAGTCCAAAAATTCCCTGAGTAAGAACTGCTGGATCATCACTTATTCAATGAATAAATATACTGAAAAAACAAAATTCAAAGAAACGTTTGTTCTTTGATCAAAAAAAAGAAAGATAAAGCTCCGGAAGCTTGAAAGGATGAAAATTATTCCATTTATTTTTGAAACTCTTTGAAAAGTTTTTTAAGTCCGGTTGCGAGGTCTAAATATTTAGTATGAATCATAGTTCTAATATTTTTAGAATCTATTTTCTATATTCCTTTCTATATCCCGTGCTCCAGATACTAGAAAAAATATCTGACGGAATTAAACCATCTCTATCAAGATGACAGATCCTTTTTATGTTCTGTACTATCAATAGGATCAATTAAAACAAGTCACACACTCATATTCCGGAAATACAGAAACAAAAAAATTCCACGATCAAACTACCAGAATAAGCTAACAAACAATAAGAAACCTAAATGTTTAACTTTCCTTTCTATTGAAAAACTAATTACTCGATTCTTGTGAATCTAATTCATAGAAATTCCGTCCAGTAAAATGGACGAATTATAAATCTCCAAAATAATAGATAGAAATATCGCAAATAGAGCCATTGCAACACCCATCAAAGGAGTAGTTCCCCACCCCGGAGCTACTTTACCATACTCTGAATTTAATGGTTTTAATAAATCCCCTACAACAGTTCGTCTTGGACCAGATCTAGAATTATCCTCAACGGTTTGAGTAGACATAAATACTTTTTATTATTCATTGAGATCTGTTGACTTTGTATACTATTCCGCTGTAAATATAAGGATCTTATCCTATAGATCTATTATGATCTTGAAACTTTAGAACTATAATAATGGAAACAGCAACCCTAATTGCCATCTCTATATCAGGTTTACTTGTAAGTTTTACTGGGTATGCCTTATATACTGCTTTTGGGCAACCCTCTCAACAACTAAGAGATCCATTCGAAGAACATGGGGACTAGTTGAAGTAATGAGCCCTCTCTATAGAGAGGGCTCATTACTTCAATTAAGATAATAAAATTAAGATAATCCAAAATTATTTAATCTTTTTCGTTGGAACTTTAGGGGGTTCTCTAAAAAAGATAGCGAAAAAAATAATTCCTAAAGTCGAGACTAAGAGGAATGTATAAACCAATGCTTCCATATATTTGATCGTGGTTTACAATTATAACTTTCATACCTGTTTGTTGGGGCTCATTTCCCCCCCCCAAAAAAAAGAATAAATACAATGATTCAAATCAATATTTTTCTAGTTATCTATGTGAAATTCAAAATCATAACAAAAAAAGTAGAAACGGAACAAAAGAATGTTCTATCAGACTACCTGTCTTCTTGTAGTTGGATCTCCAAGTTTTTGGAATGCTCCAAATTCTACTTGAGCGTCTAAATCGGGGTCGATACCAGCAAAAACATCTCTGAACAAAGTTCTAGCACCATGCCAAATGTGCCCGAAAAAGAATAGCAGAGCAAATGAAGCATGCCCAAAAGTAAACCAACCCCTTGGACTGCTACGAAAAACACCATCTGATTTCAAAGTAGCACGATCTAATTCAAAAATTTCACCCAATTGAGCACGTCTAGCATATTTTTTCACAGTAGCAGGATCACTATAACTGACTCCATTAAGTTCGCCACCATAGAACTCAACAGTTACACCTACTTGTTCGACACTATATTTAGATTCTGCCCTTCGAAAAGGAACATCGGCTCTAACAATTCCATCCCCGTCTACCAAAACAACTGGAAATGTTTCAAAAAAAGTAGGCATACGCCGTACAAAAAGTTCATGCCCCTCTTTATCTCTAAAGATGGGATGTCCTAACCAACCGACGGCTATTCCATCTCCATTGTCCATTGAACCCGCTCTAAATAACCCCCCTTTTGCTGGATTATTGCCAATGTAATCATAAAAAGCTAATTTTTCGGGAATTTTAGACCAAGCTTCTGATAAATTTTGATTTTCGGCTAGTCCAGCACCAACTCTTCGATATATTTCTTGCTGGAAGTATCCCTGATCCCATTGATAACGAGTAGGACCAAATAATTCAATGGGAGTTGTTGCTGAACCATACCACATAGTTCCAGCAACGACAAAAGCTGCAAAAAAGACAGCAGCAATACTACTGGAAAGAACGGTTTCAATATTTCCCATACGTAATCCTTTATATAGACGTTGGGGCGGACGCACACTAAGATGGAAAAGACCCGCTAATATGCCCAACGTTCCTGCTGCAATATGATGAGAAGCTACCCCCCCCGGAACAAAAGGATCAAAACCTTCCACACCCCACGCGGGATTTACGGATTGTATCCTTCCTGTTAGTCCATAAGGATCAGATACCCATATTCCAGGACCATACAATCCTGTTACATGAAATGCGCCAAAACCAAAACAAGCCACCCCTGCAAGAAATAAATGAATTCCAAAAATTTTGGGCAAATCCAACGAAGGTTTTCCAGTACGTTCATCACAAAAGATTTCGAGATCCCAATAAACCCAATGCCAAATAGCCGCTAAAAAGCACAAGCCCGAAAACACAATATGTGCTCCGGCCACCCCTTCGTAACTCCAAATACCCGGATTCGTTATAGTCCCTCCTGTGATATTCCAACCGCCCCACGAATTGGTTATTCCTAAACGAGTCATGAAAGGTATAACGAACATACCCTGTCTCCACATTGGGTCAAGAACAGGGTCAGAGGGATCAAAAACTGCTAATTCATATAGAGCCATCGAACCGGCCCAACCAGCAACCAGAGCTGTGTGCATTATATGAACAGAAAGCAAACGGCCTGGATCATTTAATACAACAGTATGAACACGATACCAAGGTAAACCCATGAAAATACCCCTTATATCAACAAAAAAATAGACACTATGTAACTTTATTGCACTGGAAAAAATGATACTATGGACTCTAACCTTTCTGTAGATTATCTAGAAAAAAAGGATTCAAATTTGTTCTAATTTTTTAGTAATAATGGAACAATACTATGTTGTAGAAATAAAAAGAAACAGATTTATTCTATACCCGATAAGTAACAATACGCAATGGTGGGGAGACGAGAGGGGTTGACAATTTTCTCTATGAATATTTAAATAAGTAAATGCAGACATATTCGTTTATCACCCCAATGACCCATTCGTAACAACTTTACTTTATTTAGTATTCCTTTTTCTTTATAAAAATGCAATATAATAAAAGTAAATCATTTTTAACATGGTAAGCTAATTCTTACGTTTCCACACTAAAGTGAGATATATGACTTTATTTTTTCTCCATTTTATGCCCATTGGTGTTCCAAAAGTACCCTTTCGAATCCCTGGGGAAGAAGATGCATCTTGGATTGATATATAGTGCGACTTGTCAGATATAGTAGGTCATATGGTTTTTACCCGTTTTCTCCCCTGATCGAGATATCCTCTCTTTCACCCCCAAAAGAGAATGATTGAATCATAAAAAATTTGGAGCGTGAAGTGTAATGAAGTATAATTCGATCGATTTTTTGGTTTTTAGAGGGTATATCCAGATTCTTATTAGAAATTATGAATAATTTATGGTTGGCTCGATTGGACCAATAAAATAAAGTACCCAGGCTCTGTTTAGAAAAAAACCAATTGGTAATATATCTACAATCATGACTTCTATCATATCATATATTTTACAGAAAACATCAAATAAGATATTAAGAAAAGAAAGAAGTTATAACAAAAAGATATAGTATTGTAATCTTTGTCCTATATGTGCAAATCAAAATCGGGCAGATCTTTACTCAGAGTAGAAACGAAACCTAAAAGAATTGAAAAAGTCCATTCAGAAACAAGAAAATTACATTGTGATTGGGATTCAATCTCGATGAAAGCAATACATCAATGAGAAGTTAGTTCAATAAAATGAGTATAGTATTATTTTCTTTAAAAGTTTGAAGAAGTCCATTCTGAAAAGAGAAAGAGGTTCAAAATCGACACATTGATTCCTTTTTTGATTATATGATTTTTGGTGAACTGTATGCATCAAAAGGTGCATGTACGGCTCTTAAGGAAAAAATGTAATCCTAATCAATCGACTTTATCGAGAAAGATTACTTTTTTTAGGTCAAGAGGTTGATAGTGAAATATCAAATCAACTTATTGGTCTTATGGTATATCTCAGTATAGAGGACGATAATAAAGATTTGTATCTGTTTATAAATTCTCCGGGAGGTTGGGTAATCCCCGGAATAGCTATTTATGATACTATGCAATTTGTACAACCAGATGTACAAACAGTATGTATGGGATTAGCCGCTTCAATGGGATCCTTTATTCTGGCAGGAGGAAAAATTACCAAACGTTTAGCATTCCCTCACGCTTGGCGCCAATGATTCTTTTATTTTAGAATATATATAAAGACTATACCTTCGCCATAAAAACATTTAATAAGTAATAATAGCATGGTATTTCGAATTCCATATGAAAATTTAGGTTTTTAAAACCATTCGATTATATATAGAAAGAGTAGTATGAAAAAGAGGGTATTTACAATTTTATCTGATCTATCAGGAACCTAGTTAAATTTTAGTGTCACAGACTTTTTTGTTTTTTTCATACCAAAAAGCTTTTAACAATTTTTATTTTAATTAGAAGAAAACATAACATATGAAAAAAAGAAACTTTCGGATTGTTGAATAACAAACAAAATGAAATAAAAAAAAAAAACAACGGAACCATCATAGTATTTTGAATTCGATTCAAAAATAAAAAAGAAAATTGGTTACTGTATTGTTTATTATTATTTAAGGATCTGGATCCAAAAGACCCAGTAGATTTTTTACTTATTTTTTATTTGATGGAAGAAAAAAAAAATTCATAGAAGAAAATACTCTATCCATAGAGGAAAAAAATGAATTATATACGTGGAAAAGCCGTATGCATCAATACGTATAAAATGCTTGTACGGTTATGGAATCTTATTTTTGCTCATTAATTTTCTTATTTGTATTTATCCCTTATCCCCTTTCTTTAGGGAATAAATAAAATCTTTACCAATATAGGAGAAATCATTATAAAAATCTTTCTCAAGATAAGGAAAACACTTATTAAGTTATACAATCAGGGTAATGATCCACCAACCCGCTAGTTCTTTTTATGAGGCACAAACGGGAGAATTTATCCTGGAAGCAGAAGAACTACTGAAACTGCGTGAAACTATCACAAGGGTTTATGTACAAAGAACGAGCAAACCTTTATGGGTTATATCCGAAGACATGGAAAGGGATGTTTTTATGTCAGCAGCAGAAGCCCAAGCTCACGGAATTGTAGATCTTGTAGCAGTTGAAGAAAAAATGGATGACAAGCATTATTCTAAAAAATACAGGATTTGAAATTTCATTTTTTAATCTTCTTACTTGAATTTTAATATAGTATCTCGAAAAATTAATCTATTAATAGAATATAAGTAATTTAATAAAATATCAGTAATTCGGGGTTAGGATAGATCTAAACCTCCTCATTATTATATATATACATACAACTTACCATGCCAACTATGAAACAACTTATTAGAAAGACAAGACAGCCAATCCGAAACGTCACAAAATCCCCAGCTCTTCGGGGATGCCCTCAGCGCCGAGGAACGTGTACCAGGGTGTATGTGCGACTCGTTTAAATCATATAGTAAGAAAAAACCCATTTCATTTTTTTAGTATTGGCGATCAGTTAAGATAGTGTGAATGGAAAAAGTCCATTCACACTATCTTAAATTATATATACATTCTTCTATCATGTATCAAATTTATGGTTTTGATTGGTGGTGCAAACCCAATAATATTAATTTGCAATTTAAGATGAGAAATACTTTACCATTGGTAACAAATATTAAGTTATCCATTAAGCGGAGAAAATACTATTGCAATTAAAGATAAATTATGTCCTTAATTAATTTTACACGAACGGAATAAGAGGGTCAGCTACCCAGCAAATTTTCATAATAAAATACCGTTACTGTATAACTCGATTTCGTTGTGAAAAAACCTATTTACTAGATATTGGATGGGTAGAGCCAAAGAATGTGAACTGTACAAGTTAACAATAGAATGGATTAAATGAATATAAAAGAAAAAGAAAAAAAAGGCTCCGGTGTATAGAGAGGACCTGGCTGTTTCTAAAAAAATCGTAGAAACGATGGAACCCACCATTTTTTTTTATCTATGTCCTATTTCATTTACTATTACTCTGTTTTTTGATACCTAGTATCAATACAATTTCTTATTTTGAGGTTCAATATTTCGAAAAATATAAAAAAATCGTGGTTGGGGAGGTTATAGTAGCAAGAGCCATTGGAATTTTTTTTTATACACTGGAAGAATCCATTTTTGTTATTAATAGACCAGGAAGAAAAAAAGAATAACTGAAAGAAAAAAATAAAATAGTTGTTCATCAAAGTTTCATTTATTCAATGACCAGAATTAAACGAGGATATATAGCTCGGAAACGGAGAAAAAAAATTCGTTTATTTACATCAAGCTTTCGCGGAGCTCATTCAAGACTTACTCGAACTATTACTCAACAGAAAATTAAAGCTTTGGTTTCAGCTCATCGGGATAGAGATAGGAAAAAAAGATATTTTCGTGGTTTATGGATTAGTCGAATAAATGCAGTAATTCGAGAGAATCAAAAAGTATATTGTATTTATAGTAATATAATATATAATATATACACGAGGCAATTGCTTCTTAATCGTAAAATAGTTGCACAAATAGCTATATTAAAAGAGAATTGTCTTTTTATGATTGCCAATCATATCATAAAAACCAAAAATCCCCGTAGACGTTACTTCGGGAAGGTATAGAATAGAAATTTGTATAGTATATTTGGATAGCTTTATCATATGATAAAGCTATCCAAATATACAACCACGCTTTATAAAAAGAAAATAAATTCTTCTTCGTCACCACTTATCTTTTTAATTCTCTTTTTTCTTACAACATAAAAACCCAAATTGAATTGTCATAGTTTTCGAACAAAACATCAATCTATGTGTAATTGGAATTTAAATTAAAATTGGATTTCGAATTATTAATTTCTATTTTTTTTTTTTTTTAAAGTAGTAGTTCTAATGGTCGACTCGTTTTTTTCAAATTGTTTTTTTTCATTATTAAGAAAAGGTAACGAAGATAAAATACGAGCTTGTTTTATAGCAATCGTAATTAATCGTTGTTGTTTTAAGGTCAATCTATTTACGCGTCTTGATAATATTTTTCCTTGTTCACTAATAAATCGACTAATTAAACCCATGTTTTTATAATCAATTCTGTCCCCCGATTGGATCGGGGGCAAACGCCTACGAAAAGATCGCTTGGATTTAAGAAAGAGTCGCTTAGATTTTTCCATGGTTTGTATATTCCTGTTCCAAAAATCACATATATTACAAGAAAGTTTTTTATTCTTAATTTTTTAATATATGTTGTTATATAATGATATATGTATATAATTTAACTAAAAATCAACATATATGTATATAATTTAACTAAAAATCAACATTATAGAATATATATATATATAAAGATAGATATATATAAAGATAAATAAAGAAATACTAAAAATGGATCGCTTGTGTGTTACCCTTTCAACCAAAGAATATAACATGTAAAATGATCCATTTTTAGTATTTCTTTATTTCGGCGTGAATTTGATGTTTGCAACAACGGGAACATAATTTTCTCAATTCCAATCGACTAGGCGTATTGTGTCGATTCTTTTGAGTAATCTATCTAGAAATACTCGTTGATTCCTTATTAACACTCTTTTTATCACAACCGGTACACTCCAAAATAACGGTTACTCGCATATCTTTACCTTTGAACGTAAAACTCCTTTGGGTTTTGAATTCACTTAACTCTTCCATTTTCGGATTCGAATCTAAGAAGAAGAAAAGAAAGAAAAAATTAATAATTCGAAATCCAATTATGTTATGAAAGATTTCGTTCCAATTAATATTAATATAGTACAAAAAGAATACAATGATCTCGAACTAGATTTCATTTCGAATTACAATACAGTATTTTAGTTTTTGAAGTATTTTATATAATATAATATTGTTGCCCCACCCTATCAATTTCATTTCTATTTCTGGTTTCACTCTATTATAAATATATAAATAGAAATGGAATTGAATTAAGAATTCAATTCCATTGAACCCTGGCCCAGATCCCGAATTTAACTCCTAATTTCAATGAGACAGAATTAACCTTTATTCTTTATCTTTCCTAACTTATTCTATTACAATTTTTAAAAAGAAGAACTAAAAAACAGGAGATTAATTACATATATTTAATTGGATCTATAATTTTCTTCATCCCTTCCCGTGTCAATAACTAGAATGAAAAAAAGGGGAATATCAATGCATCTGGAAAAAAACGATTGATCTCTATCAAGAGACCCGCCAAAGCCCCGAACCATAGAGTACTTACTACAGGTGCCACGGAAAGATATGTTTTTAGATCTCGCATTTCAAATCCTCCTTTATATATATGTTGATATATCTATCTAGAATATTCTTTATTCTTATTCTATGGAATAATATTTATTTTTATAATATTTTTTCTTTTTCATATTCGATTTTATATTATAGTATAGGAAACTCAAAAAATGGCAGAATAATATATTATCTATATAGATATATCAACAGAGAAAAGAAAAATGTGGAAAACAAGACAAAGATTCTTTACAATAACACTAGAAACAAATCGAAAAGGGATGTAGCGCAGCTTGGTAGCGCGTTTGTTTTGGGTACAAAATGTCACGGGTTCAAATCCTGTCATCCCTATCCCTAACTATTACTTTTCTATGATATTCCTTATTATATAAGCAATAGAACGGGAACAATTGAAGAATAATTCAAATTGGACATAAATAATCAATATCTATATCTATATATATAGATATTGATTATAGTATATATCCAAAATGTATTAGGATCATCTAAAAGAATTTATGAAAACAAAGCGCTCTTAGTTCAGTTCGGTAGAACGCGGGTCTCCAAAACCCGATGTCGTAGGTTCAAATCCTACAGAGCGTGATGGTTCAAATCCTACAGAATGGGATTCTAGTATTGTTAGATTGAGAATTATACTGAAATAATTGAACAACAGTTTAAAATATGAATTTTATCCTTGTGTATTAGAATTAAAACAAATAAATAGGGAATCTATAAAAAAATCGACATTAATTATTAATTAAAGATCCAACTGATCACCTCGTCGATATTGTAAATATGCAGTTACAAATAATCCAGCCAAAGTAATAGGAATTAAACCTAACACGATTCCAAATAGAAAAACTTCAATCATTTTTTTTTTTTGTTCGAAAGGTAAAAAGAAAGGTAATATCTATCCTTAAATATTTATCTATATTGATCATGAATCTCAA